AAGCTTCTCTGGTCCTTTGCTAATCGGGGCTAAAACTGCGGAAATTAGAAATGCCAAAATCGGAATAACGTTTGATATTATTAGAAATGCCCAGAAAATATCATATTTGTAAAGCAGAAACATAGACGAACTCCTTTGAATGTGGAAAATATACCGAATTCGTCGATTCGAATTGGAATTCATTGTCAAGTCATCGGTAACAGGTTAGTCAAAACCAAAATGCATTTTGGTCGAACCACACAGTTTCACTTGTTTGCTGTGATGTCTCGTTTCTCGATTGTACTCCTATTTTCATTACACTTCCTTCGATTTTATTTCAGTATAGTATAAAGCTCTTATACAAACAAAACAAATAAAACTCTCTTGCTTTCACCTCGCTTCGGCCTTTTAGAAAAAAAAAAAAAAATTCCAAATAGAATTCTCATTTTGATTTCGAATTTTTTAATATTTGAATTCGAAATGCAATCGATTTTGATTCTATTTTCTATATCTATTTTGTTTTCTGTTTATGAAAAGATCTTCGTTTTTCAAACGCGGACGTGTCGACAAATACAGTAATCCGTTCCTATATCCATGTGACTTACTATTCGATTTGAGTGGGGTTAGGTTGGAGTTTTCATTTTTAACCGGATTCATGTCATGATTTTGCCTCCTTTACTGTCCACAATCAAAGAGTTAGTGAGACTTCTTTTCCTTGGTATACCCACTCATTTTTGGTGAATTTTTGGAGGCAAAATCATATGGAATTCACATACGAAAAAAATGAATTACTAGGTTTCTTTATCCGAGATTCGAAAAAAAAATAACGATTGAAATGGGCTTTTGTTTTCCGTTTTATGTTCTGCTCTGAACGAGCCCCCCATAAGCTTGCTTATGGGAATGATTTTATTTCGATGAACCAAGCAACCACGAGCGACCGGTTACAAACAACAAAAAATACAGTAATTGAGTAAATGAAAACTATAGAACTTTTTGTATTTCAATTTGGATTATTATATTATTATAGGGCTATACGGACTCGAACCGTAGACCTTCTCGGTAAAAGAGATCGAACTGATTCTTATCAAAATGATTCGAACTCTTTCAAAGACCCAACATGCATTTTTTTTTTGCATTGGGCTCTTTCATTAACTGCTAGAAATATCAGTTAGTCTACCATATTTTTTTTTCTTGACAGAAAAATAAGGAAATGGCTCCACGTGCTCGGATTCATTATTTGGATTGTGATATAGGAGCACTACCAAAGTGTTTCAAAGAAAGGTTATCTTGACGTAGGTTTGCTTCTGGCCTAGATTAACCTAAGTTAAATGGAGTCTCTATCATCCTGATTAAAGAATCAAATATGAAACTTCATACGCCTTAAGGTTCATAGGACAAAAAGAGAATTTTTGAGGTCCTTATACTCATTATGCCTAGCATTGAATAGACTAGGTATTCACCTTATCAATATCTCAAATCAATGATGGATTCCATTTTGTTCCTAAATGGGAACCTGAATCGAACCGAACCATTTGTCAGGCTATTGTTCTCTTGTTTTGTTCCCTAAAAATCCTGGAGTCAGACATTGATTTCTCAAAAAGATCAATTCTTTGATTGCATGATGGACTCTTCTGAAAAACATTGGCGCACGTGTAAACGAGGTGCTCTACCTAACTGAGCTATAGCCCTTGTGCTTGTGATACATATTTTATCATATTATGGAGATAATTTCTTGTCAAGATGAATATCCCATGATCCAACATCGTATCTCTTTGATCTTTTTGATTGGTATTGCTTCGAAGTCTTATTGGATTTATAATCCATCAATGGGAGGGGTCTTTTTTTTTCTCCTTATAATGATAAATGACCTACTTAACTCAGTGGTTAGAGTATTGCTTTCATACGGCGGGAGTCATTGGTTCAAATCCAATAGTAGGTAGAACTTATTAGATACCATGGTCAATGGTATCTAATAAGTTTTTCTACTTACTGATTTTGTATCTTTTCTATCCTATTCGATTTGATTTTCGAATTGAAACTAAAACTTTTTTCCTTACATCAGAATCCGATTCCCCTTGATTGTATTTGATTGGATTCAATCGGAAGAATCCATATGTGTATAAACACAAATTCTTTTGATTAGGATTATTCGATTGGGGCGCACCGACTAGTTACGAAATCACATTGAGAACCTCTACTCGTGTCCTAGCTCGTCTGAGAGCTAGATTTGCCTCAATTGTTTGTCTCTTACTTTCAGCTTTCCTCAAGCCGGCTTCCGCTATTTCAAGAGTTTGCTGAGCTTCTTGGGGATCAATGTCACTACTCTTCTCCGCATCATTTACTAAAACGGTGATCTCATTATTACCTATTCTAGCAAAACCGCCCATCAGAGCCATCGTTAACCATTGGTCATTAAAGCGTATTCTCAAAATACCTATATCTACAGCTGTGGCAATAGGCGCGTGATTTGGTAATACGCCAATTTGTCCACTATTAGTAGATAAAATGATTTCTTTCACTT